TCGAAAACCAATATAAACAAGCCAAACAAAAGGCTTTTGATAAGTTTTTTGGTAAGACAGAATTACATAACACAATTTCCAAAAAGAATTTGGTTCTTTTTATAACTTGGTATTGATAAATCCGCGGATCTAGAAATTCATTTCGGATAATTGAACCTTCTCAAATTGTTTCTTTTTAAGAACCAAAAAGATTTGTGCCAAAATAATAGATGCCAAGAACAGCAAAAGGCCTTGTACGCGTAATGGATCTTGAAGGACTATTTCCGCATCCCCCTGACCAAATCCACCCACATTAGGATTACTCGTTAAGGGTTGATCCGGTTTGATAGATTCACCCTCGGAAACAAGAAGTTCTGGTCCTGGAGGGATAATATCAACCACTTGACGTCCATCCGATCCATCCACTATGGTTATTTCGTATCCGCCTTTTTCTTTTCGTATGATTTTGCTTACTATACCGGCCGCTGTAGCGTTATAAACATTATTGTTACTTTTGCTCCCGTCAGGGTAAATCTGACCCCTTCCCCTGTTTCCGCCTACGTATATGGGATATTTTAAGAAGTGAACATCTTTCTTAGTAGCGGGGTCCGGGGAAAGAATAGGAAAGGTTATTTCACTATATTTTTGACCAGGAACAGGACCTATCACAAGAATATTTTTTTTAGAGGGGCGATAGCTCTGAAAAGACAGATTTCCCATCTTTTCTTTAATCTCAGGCGAAATACGATCGGGGGGGGCTAATTCAAAACCCTCAGGTAAAATAAGAACGGCCCCTACATTCAAAGACCCTTTTTTACCATTAGCAAGAACTTGTTTCAGTTGCAGATCATAAGGAATTCGAACAACTGCTTCAAATACAGTATCGGGCAGTACCGCTTGTGGAACCTCGATATCCACGGGTTTGTTCGCCAAATGGCAATTGGCACATACAATACGGCCAGTCGCTTCTCGTGGATTTTCATAACTCTGCTGTGCAAAAATGGGATACGCCTTTGAAATGGGTGCCCGAGTTATTATATATATAATGAGCGATACGGAAATGAATCGAATAATATCTTCCTTTATCCAAGAAAAAGTATTTCTAGTTTGCATGGTCCAATCATTGATCCCCAAAATTTCTACAATAAAATTAGATGAGTCACTAGTATAGTTCCTTATCTACGATTCTGCTATTTACTGAAATAATTTGGGTGGAATATTGAAGGAATCCCCCGGGGTGGCTAGAAAGAATAAGTATATTTTTGACTCTTTTACTTATGTACAAGGTAACAAACATTATAATTGGACCTTTCGATCATTTTTCAATCATTCATTGAATGATAAATCACTACAAGTGACGGAGATATGCGATTTAAATAACGAAAAATCAAATATTTTAAAATTGTATCTAAAATGACTGGAAAAGTAGAAACAAGACCGGAGATAATTTGATCATAATGATCAAATCCAAAATCTTTGTAGATAGAGCCAATCATTAGTTCCCAACCATGGGGCGAATGGAATCCTATGCATAAATCGGTTAATAAAAGAATAGAAAAAGCTTTTATTGTGTCGCTTAAATTATATATAAATTCTTGAAGACAAGAGTTAAGAAAAATAAGGTCTTCATTACCTATAATAGAATAAACACTTAGAATAAGGAAATAAATTATATTTGTTGAGAAATGTAAAATCGTCTGTATACGACTCTCGTTGTGCACCTTGATCAATTGGATCGTTTCTTTGTAGACTTCGGCATGAAGCTTTTGGAAACGCCCTTCCCGGTAGTCCTTTATCATTTCGTCGAAGAGGGATAGTTCCTCTAATTCGATGAATTTTTTTAGAATACCCTCTTCTTCAATATCATTCAAAAAAATTTCGGAGGGCCTAGTATTCCACCAATTATTAACCCAAAATTCCATACTTTTGTTAAATGTAAATGAGAGAGCGATCCACCAAGGCAAAAATACTATAGATGTAAGATATAGAAGAGAAATAAATGCTTTCTTTTTTGCCATTTGCCCGTCTGTGAATTTTGAAATGAACTCGACCCATTCGTCGACTCTATACGATACTAATATTTCTATCAAGTATCAGTTCTATTACATTACAAGTCTCGAGTCTAGATCTCTATTTTTTATTTGTTGTGATTCAGTACAGTGTTTGGTCCTTGAATTTAGAAAGAATAGAGGAAAACAATATAGAAATAGAATAATAAAGAGTCCATGAATGACTAAATAAACTTAAAAATTATATATGATATTCTTTCAATATATATCAATTGCGGAAATTCGAAGCAATTGTCTCGACTGCTCGAAAGAGCCATTTTTTTAATTAATATTATTTGAATTTCACGATGCAAGAACTCCCCGCTTATCAAGATATCACAAAATTTCGAAAAAAAACTCGCCGGTGACCCGCGGTACAGGAATAATTAATATAAATTATTTATTCCGAAATGTTGTGATATATGAGATAAATCTATTATTTCAATTTCTTACTTCTTTTGTTAATGAATTGATTTCAGTGAATTTAACTATACATAAAAAAAATAATTTAAAAAATTTATGGACAAAAACTTTTTCGTTGTTCCGTGTACGTTTACTTTTTTATGCTAATCAGAGTTCGGCATAAACTTCAGTTAAGTTGTACTATAGAAAAAAGCGAATTCTTGAGTTAGCGTTTTTTCTTTCCCTTTTGCTAAGAATAATAAAGCTTTCACTTTTTTTTTTTCAAAAAACTTCAATTGGGACACGCAAGAAATAGGCCAATTCAGCGGCTTTCTGTTCAATTTCTCGTAGAGTCAAATTCTCATCGATACGAGTCAAGGGAATGGACCCCTGGCCTCTGATTTCAATATAAAGTATAGGCCGAGAAAAAAGACCCTCTTTAACTTCCATTCTGATGGATTGAATGTCTTTCGTAAGAAATCGCAGGAGGATCCGACGATTTTTTCCAGGAAATCCCCAACGAAAAATACACACTATTCCTTCTTTTATATCGAATCGATCATAACCGCTACCCACATTCCACGCAATTGTGCACCACAAATATGAACTAATAAAAAGACCCGCAATTCCATAGAAAGACATCACGATTCCTTGTGGAAAAAAAATAATTTGCTGAGAAGGAAATAACGGTATAAAATACCTACCAAGATAACTATAAATTCCAACCAAAAAAAATCCTAATGAACCTAAAAAAAGGATAAAAGCCCAGCAAAAATTACTCGGTTTTCGAGACCCCGCTATAAGTTCTATCCATATCCGGTCTGATCGCCAACTCATACTATACTAGATCTAGTTGTATTGTAATTGGGAGGTAACATAACCCCAATAAATTTGACTTTAATTTTGTTGTTTCCGAAGTAACCCTCATCAACTAGCACTATTATGGTGTGAAACTTTAGGAGTAATTCATCAATTGCTTAGAGTTAAACTAAAAAATAACAACCAGTATATGATTTTTTATAGATATCCCCAGCCATGCAGATATATTTACTTTATGTTTCAAAAATCTTACCGATACCTATTTCTTTTTCAAATTGATTTTCAAAAAGCTATAAGTCATTTACTCATATATGATGTTTATGCATACGAGCTTCTGCTGGGAGGAAACTACCCGTTCTACTAAATAGAAATTTTTGTTATGCTCCAAGTAAGCCTAAGTCTTTAAAAAAATAGAAAAAAAAAAGAAGATTTAACCCCAAAATATTTAAAAAATCTTGTTTTTTTGAACATGAAGAGATAAAGAAACCATAGCAATTGCCGGAAATACTAAGCCCACTAAAGGCACAAAAATAGCGGGTAAGTTGCTGATAGTTGTCATAGAATGGTTACCTCGATTTAATATTTATACCCGTTATTTATTGGTATATTAACATTTTAACTTGTTATAAAGATATCTTATACTTCATATATAATTATACTAGTATAATTATACTTAACTGAGTATTGAATATATACAAGGAAATAGAAAATAGAAGAGTATAGTATGTATATATACTAAGATATTAATAAGGAATAAATAGAATAGGGAATAACACTACTAATATATAGAGAGATACTAATATATAATCTATTATAGTACGTATCTAATAAATGGAATGTAAATCAAAAGTGTAAATAAATGGGCTTATTCATCTTTCTATATGAAATAGATGTATGATAATCCACTTCTTTATTATTTTCTTTATTTTTATTATTGGTTTGTTCTATTTATTCTCAATTTTTTCTAGTATATTAGAATTTTCTAATTTGAATTTAATATCGATAAAAAAAATACCCAAAATTCTTTCTACAATTCAATCTTATGTTACTAAAGAAAAATACATTCTTCAGACCTTTCCTTTCATTCCTATAAACTAAATAACTACTTGATTGCCCCCAAACAAATAATAAAATGTAGAATAAATTAAATGATTGAATTTATTATTAAATTAAGGCTTATAGGTTTCTACTTGAATTTTCATTTAAAGGAAAGAAAGCATGGAGCTGAAATAATTCACTCAAAACTCCTTTTAAAGGATTACGTGGTACGATTGGATCAAATAAACCCTTTTGGAATAAATATTCAGCAACTTGTGAACCCTCAGGTACTGTCTTATTCAATGTTTGTTCAATTACTCTTTTACCAGCAAATGCAATGTAGGTATCGGGTTCGGAAATAATGATATCCCCCAACATACCAAAACTAGCTGTCACCCCACCCGTAGTAGGAGATGTAAGGATTGCTACATAAAATAACTTTTTATTTGATTGATAATCATATAAAGCAGAAGATACTTTAGCCATTTGCATCAAGCTCAAACTTCCTTCTTGCATGCGTGCTCCTCCGGAAGCACACACTAGAATAAGAGGTAAAAATCGATTGTTAGCATACTCGATCAAACGTGTTATTTTCTCACCCACTACAGATCCCATACTACCCCCCATAAACTGAAAATCCATAACCCCAATGGCTACAGGAATACCGTTTAGTTTACCTGTACCTGTTTGAACAGCCTCAGTTAATCCTGTCTT